GAGAATACGCCTTAAGGACCAATGGTTAACGATGGCTCTGATGGGCGGTTTTGCTAGAATAGGCAATAATGAGATCACTGTTTTAGTAAATGATGCGGAAAAGGGTAATGATATTGATCCACAAGAAGCTCAGGAAACTCTTGAAATAGCAGAAGCTAGTTTGAGAAAAGCTGAAGGAAAGAGACAAATAATTGAGGCAAATCTAGCTCTCCGACGAGCTAGGACAAGAGTCGAGGCTGTCAGTGCAATTTCATAACTAGTTGGTGCGTTCAAATAATCAAAAGAGTTTCTGTTTCTAAACCCTATTTTGATTGCATTCACTCGACAGAATCCAATCAAGCAGAATCCAATTTTGATACAACGCAATTCAAAAATGAAATAAATCAAAATACAAAATCTATAAAAAGAGAAAAGGGTGGGGCAAAAAACTTATTAGATACCATTGACTCCGGTATCTAATAAGTTCTACCTACTATTGGATTTGAACCAATGACTCCCGCCGTATGAAAGCAATACTCTAACCACTGAGTTAAGTAGGTCATTTATCATCCCAAAAAGAACCAAATGGAACCCATCCCGTCGATGGATTATAAATATCATATTCCTTATAAGCAATAATAATCGAACCAATACCACTCAAAAATTGAGGATGTTGGATCATAGAATATTCATCTTGACAACAAATTATATACATGATAAAATATGCATCACAAGCACTAAGGGCTATAGCTCAGTTGGTAGAGCACCTCGTTTACACGCGCGCCAATGTTTTTCAGGGGAATCCACCATACAATCCAAAAAATGGATCTTATTGAGAAATCGATGTCTTACTCTATAATAACTTTAAGAGAACAATAGCCTGACGAGAGGTTCGGTCCTATTTGAGTGTCCTTTTAGGTACCAAACAGGCCCCATCTTGAGATATTGATAAGGTGAATACCGGTATATTCAATGCCAGGCATAATGAGTATAAGGCCCTCAAAAAATCTCTTTTCGTCCTATGAACTTGAAGGTGTATGAAGTTTCATATTGGATTTTTTAAGCCGAACGATAGAGACTTCATTTAACTTCAAATTCGAGGCCAAAGGCAGACCTACGTCAAAATAACTTCACCTTTGAAACACTTTGGTAGTGCTCCTGAATTAGAATCCCAAATAATGAATCAGAGCACATGGAGCCATCTCCTTATCTTATTTTTCTGTCAAGAAAAAAAATATGGCGGATTGGCTGATATTTCTATCAGTTAATGAAAGAGCCCAATGCAAAAAAAATGCATGTTGGGTCTTTGAAACAGTTCATATCATTTTGATAATAATAAGTTTGGTCTGTTTTACCGAGAAGGTCTACGGTTCGAGTCCGTATAGCCCTAGAGCCCTATAAAAAAATGAATAAAATTCATATTTTCATTTGAAATAAAAAATTGTATAATTTTGATTTCTTCATTCTTGTTTGTTGCTTGTAACTGACCGGTTGGTTCATCGAAACAAAATTTGTCCTAAAAACTCACTCACGGGAATCATTTAAAGCAGAACAGAAAATCCAAAAAACGGATTTCAAGGGATCGAATCCATTTTTTTTCCAAACAAACCAAACCTTAGTCATTAATCATCGCAGGGAAATTCTATATGAATTTTCCTGCCCACAATCAAGGGGTTAAGCCAGTGATACTCCTTTTCTTTGGTATACCTTACCAATATACCAATACCCGGCGAAGCACACCAAAACAAAAAGAAAAGGGGGGGTGGTCTTCTTTTTCTGTATTCAATCAAGAGAAACCCCCCCCCAGATCTAATAAACGGAATATACCAACACTAAGATTAAGATATTCGAAATCCTGAGATGGAAATACCTACCCATTCTCGTACATTTGAATACTTGTTCTATTCTAAATTACTAAGAAAAAAAAACTCCCGACTCTATTCCTAAAAAATGAAAAAATCAAAATTTCGAACTCACATTTTGATAAAGAAAATGCAAATAATCAAAAGAATAATAAATTCGAAATTCTTAAACACAAAATAATAATTCTATTTGCTTTCTTTAGGAAGAATCCTGGGCGAAAACAACAAAATTTGTCTAAGTGTAACATCTAGAGTTATACTAACTAAAGCAATTCAAGAAAATTGAACTAAAAAAATGAAGTAGACTGGAAATAGGATCCCGATCAAGTCAGTCGATAAATCTTGAAATGAGATATGCCCTGCAATAATAAAAGGAAACTAGACAGTTTGGTCAAAATGAATTCTTGTTTTGACTAACTAGTTATCGATTACTTTACAACTTCAATTCGACTCAACCAATCCGGTAGATTTTCCACGTTCATAGGAGTGCGTCTATGTTTTTGCTTTACGAATATGATATTTTTTGGGCATTTCTAATAATATCAAGTCTTATTCCTATTTTGGCATTTTTCATTTCTGGGATTTTAGCCCCGATTAGGAAAGGGCCGGAGAAACTTTCTAGTTATGAATCGGGTATAGAACCAATGGGCAACGCTTGG